CCGTTGACTCCAAAGACCGAAGAGCGAGTGAGCCCCTGGCTTCCTGAAGGGCAACCTGCATCCTAGCTCATAAAGGTGACAAAGGTTAATCGACTAGGTCGATAAGACGACAGAGAAGATAGCTCACCTAGTACTACTTTTCTCGAAGGAGTGAGAGAAAAGGAAGGCGGAAGCTGTCGTTACCTGGGCAGTTTGAATGGACAGAAAGAAGCTCCTTGAACTTGAACAGTGGGCTTGAGTTCCTTGTTGTCTTTGTTCGTTCGTTCGCCGATGGGGCTAGAGAAAATCCCAGTTTCGAATCGCACTAAGCCCAAGTAGAGCTAACGAGAGTCGCCTTGGTCCATGAAGGAAAAGCTCAAGCTCTATCTCCTTGCTCTGGTAGCTCAAAGCCCACCGGTACTGTCGACCCTACGATTGCTGCAGGATTTTCTTCATAAACGAAGCTCGCAGGATCTAAAGTTGAGTCTCGCTACAAGTCGAGCTTGAAATGGAAAGTTTAATGGATAAAGTCTCGCTCGCTTAGACAGGGGCGATATACGCAGGTCTTGTCTTGTTCTCTTTTCACCTTTCTAACTCCTCCTGCCAAAGGTGCGATGGGTTCGGGTGGCCTAACGAGATTAGCATAGCTGGTCTTTTTCATATGAACGGGAAAGAAGAGGCTGGGCTTAGGAGTACTTAAGAGCAAAAACCAAGCTGCGATAGAAGTTAGGAGCTCGGCTTTATCCTATTTTTCTTCGGGTTGATTTGATCAGGAAGGAAGGGATTTCTCGTAACAATAGGAGACAGACAGATCAGATATAGAGCACTAACCCAGTCAATCCAGGGTGAATCTCATTGTGCATCTACTTCCGCTCATCGAAAGTCTACCTCCGACTGAATCAATATCTCGTTTTCCCTTTGCTGCCACGGAGAGCGATGTTCCGCCTCTTTCTTAAACAGCTCTCGCTCATTCAGTTCACTGAACCTGAACCCTTCCACCAAGAAGACAAGCGGAGCGATCAATGTGATCAAGCGAGCTATCATGCTTTTTCTGGCTTCTGGCCTACACAGATCAGGTTGTTTTGTTTGGAGGGCGATCAGTGGGATCCCTCAGTTCAGCTATGGTTTTTATTCTTTTGCTTTTGTCGAATCCGAGTTCCTCATGCCATGAAGACCAGCCAAGCAGATGTGATTCTGTCTCTTCCTTTCACCGTGTTGACTCTCTCTCCTTGCTCGTTTCACTCCTTTCCGTGAAAAGCACACTAGGCACCAAGTCGCAGTGACAACGCCTTCCAGCGGTAGTCCTCCGGTAATCAAGCAAGAACAAACAATCATTCTTCGGAGGGAGCTTGGATTGTTTTCAAGTCAGGCAGAGACGTGCTCCTTTAATACCTTTGATTGTAGCTCTTTGAACAGGCAGAGACGAACACACAATTCCAACGGCAGCAGGAGCAGGAGGTAATGAAATTCGAACCCGACACATCCACTGCACGATCCTTTGGAGCCGTAGTTCCGGGATTGGATTGCAAAGGGAGCGGGAATGCAAAGAAGCTCAACGAAGTCAAAGCCCGTTGGACCGTTGACCTAGGAACGATCCATGGAGTTCTCTCCGTCCTCCCTTTGCTTGAACTGGACTTTTCCGAAAAGGTGCTTGCTTTGGCGGCTAAAAAAGATTCGAAGACACTCCTCAGGCTACTGAACTTCACTTTCAATAGCGTTTGCGTGAGCTATCGCTTACTCAACTTGTACAAAGCTACTGAAGTAGCTTTGCCTTCGCTACAATTTCCTGCGAAACTTGCCTTTACTCAATAGGAAAAAAAGAACCTTTCATGCTCTCCATAGACATAGAAAGAAGCACAAGCCTCACACCGGATTCAGGCTCTTTAAAAGGTCCTGTCACTTTCCTGTCCCTATCTAGTCCACCAGCCAAGCCCAGTGAACCAGTCGATCCAACTTGGAAGTCGGAGAAAGACCATTTGAAACTTATTAAAAAAGTCTCGTGGAGCTAACTAGCAGTGACCAAGACCCTCAAGCGAACAAGCCCGGTTGAACAAAGAAAAGTAGGCCAAGACAAGCTCCACGCTCAAGCTCTATCTCCTTCCTTCCCCCTTTTAGCTCTTAGGTAAGTAAGCTCCTTGCTCTTTCTCCGGAAGCTAATCCACCCCAATACAACCTGTCTGGCCTTTCACAAATCTTGCCTTTCTACCTTCCCGTTCCTTTCAGCGTCGACCTTTCGAAACAGTCATTTGACTTGCAGTCCAATTCCCTGGACTTGAATCAATGACTTAAGGCCTATTCTTGAAGGTATTATAGGCTGTAGCCCGGGCATTCCGTACATCGCTGCCGTCCTTCGTGACTGCAGGAAGTCGATGGTTGGATACACCAAGCCCCCAAAGCTAATGGTCTCCAACTCCGTCCTAGGCCTCCTTCTAGTCCTACTTCCCTAATGTTAGGTGGTAGCATGTCAGGCTCAGCTAAAGCCGCTCACACACAGCAACTCCAGCTGCAGCCGCCAAAGCAAGAGGGTAGGGGTACGTTCACAATTCTGCTACTAAAATGTACTCTTTAATGCTCCCGGTCTTTGTTGTTTAGCCGGCCGATCCATAGCTTGGCTTGCCGTCGAAACAAGCAGCACGGGGATGGCGCCATATACCTTACCTTTTCTCTCCTTCGATCCCGCTTAGCAGCCCCTCCACATCGCTTTCCTCCATCTCATCAACCCTTCCATTGATTTATCAATGCTTTCAAAGCCTTTATTCCCACAAAGCCACCCTCAACAGTAGATCCTGTTGATTCGGTTGAGGCGGAACAACCACCAATAGTAGCATCCGTTAAAGACCCATCACCAGCAGCGAGACTAGTGCCAGCATCCTTGCCTGTTCTAGCATCCCAACGCGTTAATCCAGCAGCGAAGGCAGAGCCCGATAGTCCAGTAGCCATTGATCTTGTCGATCCACCCGCATTAGTGGCGGAGGAAGAAGGCAGGGTCAAAACCTGCCAAAAGTTCTGAACCTTGCTTCAAGCGCTGGGTGAGTTGGGCTAACCGTGCCCTCACCGCTTTGGTCGACGTCACAGCTTTGGTCGGTTCGTTCTGGCGGACGAATAAAAGCCCGCTTTGGGGAGAAATCCTGTTCCCGAAGTGGTTGCTACTCGACTGGTGCCTTCATAGGGAGCCGCAGTAAAATGCTGCCTGAGCCGCATTAAAATGCCGCCTCTATGAGATCTCGGTGCGACTGCCCTGCCATAAGAGCATTGAGACTGTCACAGGTCAACCTCCAGGGGTTCGACTTCCGACTCCATACCCTTTGCTGGCGTGCCTGCTTTGTGTGCTTTCGCCCTCTCAACATTGCCGCCCTCAGATCTAACGGATGGTAAGCGTATAGTTTCCCTAAAAGCAGGGCCAGTCCATTTAAGCGCAAGATACTACCTAACGTTGGAGGACATAGGCTGAGCAGTGTCTTTCGGGGTTTATCGTAGCCCACGGAGCGGTAAGATTGGTTTCAACTAGCATATGGGCACGGTTGAGCACCGAGTCCTTAGCAATGGACTGCCCAGTGTGTAGGAGAAGGATGTTGTCGACGCTTATTGCTCGTGACGACCCCGCCGCCACGTAAGGTCATTTTTGAGCTCTGACAGAAGTTCGCGGGCTGCTGAAGGAAACTAACCAAACCAAGCGCCTTTCGAAGCGATCTGGTACGACAATTTATAGGGCTTCTCATAAATGTTCAGTCAGGCCGTCATCGAAAGGTTGCCCCAGCCGGCAGTGATCCAAATCATCATCAACGATGATTCGAAATCATCTATCCATTCCTACAGAGCAGGGGGTGCTTGACCCGTTGATTACAGGGGGTGTATCGAAGCATACATCCTAAGTCGGGGCATCCTGAGCCAATGCCAAAAGTATTTGATGGTCGAAACCCTAGACCCTCAAGCTACTAATCCGACCTGGTCCCGTCCCATACATTAAGGGAAACCCTGTTTTTGAGCTGACGCTTGAGTTGGACAGGTAGCTCTAAAGGTTATGACCGCACTGCCTCAATCACCTCCTTGAAAGGGTCTCATCCTCCTCCGAACCTTTGTAATTGGCTTCGACCGTAGTCTGAATCTCTGGCCGCCTTTCGTGTGTCTCCTCCACAATATAAAAAGTGTTGTTTTCTACTGGCTGGCGTCCTTAGCTTAGGTTTTGAAAATCGAGATGTAATTAACTGCTAGACCATGTCCCCTCCTTTAGAAAGCTGGCTTTCAGAACGAGAAAAGCGCGTGAATGGCGAGCGCTGTGCTTTGTCTCTAAATAGAGACAAAGGCATCGTAAATAAGGACAGCGTGATTAGACCGTAAGCGTGGGGCGCGGCTGAGCACCGATAACTCATGACGGAAGGTTGGCCGAATGCCCGGTCGAAGAAGATTCCTGTCAGCGTTCCGTCCGCGCACACCATCGCGTAAGCTGGACTGGCTTCCCTGTGACAGAAATTCGTGTGCGGCGAAGAAAGTACTTCTATCTATTCTTATTTGAGACCTTTGCTGACCCCCTACGGGCCCTCGCCCGCGGCTTCTAACTGCGATAGTGTGGCGCTTGATATTTCACTTTCGGAACGAACCCAACGATCCGAAGAAACACATCTACTGAATACTCAACCGAGTTAGAAGCAAAAGGTCCTGACCTGTGACACTGAGCAAAGGCAGTTTCAGCCGCATCGGGGGATAGAGACGCATGGTAATTCGAATCCGCCGAATCAAAGGCGGAATCATTCGCCGAAGCAAGGGATTTTTCTTTTTCAACGAATCCCAGGCACGAATAATAAGAGTCGTCCGTTTAATCAGACGCGACTAAAAGGCAAGCCCGAAATCACCTACCTTTGGCTTCGGGTCCAGAACCAACAAAAGAAGGGAAAGGCGGGTGGTTGAGACAGTGTAGTCCGTTTTCACAAGAGTACGAAGCAACAAATTAAAGCACCCTTTTTCCTGTGGGAGGGCGAAAGCTAAGGAAGGCTTTTTCCAAGGGCGGCAGGCGGGAAAAGAAAAATATGGTGTGTAAGGTAGGGCCAAAGAAGGTAGCATGGCTACTAGCGGCGAGACTAAATGCTTTAGTAAGTGGGCGAAGGAAGAATACCTGAGCTTCAAGCAAAGAAGGCGGGGACCTCGGGCCCTCGCAAAGTCAACGGTCTAACCGGGAAGACGTTCCGCACCTAGATGTACACTCTCAGGCCCTAGCCCGAAATTCTTACAACATTCATCACAGTTCCAGGCCCGTAGGAATGGCTTTCTCCTTCTCCAATTGTCGGGAGAGGTTGGTTTTCCGCTCCGGTCGTCCGGAATTGAATTTCGTAATAAATGTTGGAAAGGGTTCCAAACCTCTTTCTTATTACTCTGCTACACGAGCAGAGAAAGATAGGATCCCAAGTAAGTGTTGAAGGGCACGGGTCACTAAGACCTTTTGAATGAACTGTTGAAGTGAAGACTGGGGTCGTACCCTTCACATCAGGAAACTCTGGTCAACTTTCTTCCTCCTTTTCCGAAAGGTGTAATGCAGGCCACCATGCAGCACAAAGGCGCTCTTTGCCCTGTGGCATTGAGTCCGATTGCCCCTTTTTTTCTCTTGATCGCTTGCCTGCGCCTTTCCCGGGCGCCCCCCCCTTTGCTCCCTGGGATCAGTCAGTCCAATTAGATGTTGCAATCGATGGTTCCCAACCCCATTTCTCAAAAATCCCATTTCCTTCCATGATATTAGATGGGAAATTTTTGATTTACAGTAGTATCCGTTGAGTCATTCGCAGAAGCAGCTCTTTCAAAAGCACCCAAATCTGATGAAGGAACTGTGGAATCAGCGGTTTCTTTCATTCGCTGAAAAACGCACCGAGAATAATAATAATCCGATGGATCATACATAGCACAGGCATCATCCTAAGAAGCGGAGCCTAGCCTAGGGCTGCTCTTTCCCTCTCAATCTGAACCGGCTGAAGAGGCGCTGTCAAGCCCTGAAGCCGAGGCCGAACTAACATATCCAGTTTATCCCGAAACAACGGATTCCTCACCCTCAGGAGCCCGAAGTAACTCATCCTCATCAGCCCCAAGTAACGAATCCGAATGCCTATCTCCAGCCGAATTCGTCTCATAAGACTGATCTACAGAAGCAATTGGATAAGAATCATACGCTGAATGAGCAGACGAATCGACCGAGGAAAGAGATGCTTACACAAACGAACAGAACCTAACTCTACTTCTTTTTTTCTTTCCCCTGCTGCTATCCTCTCAACAGGTCAGTTAGTAATGGAATAATCCCAGTAGTGGGATAGTGTCCAAGCTTTGGGCATTGGGCACAGCGAGAAGTTGCTCTGCTAGCCCTAGCACACTAGTTAGTAGTCCTAGCGTAGCGGCACTCCTAGCTGTCGGTAATGGAAGGAACAGAGGAAGACAACCCGCTTGTCAAAGGCGAGGAAGGACGACTGATTCGATTCATTCGGATCGATAAGAAGAAAAAAGAGTACCGGATCGGATCGAAAGCTTGTTGAAGCTAGCGCTCCGAAACATGGGAACAACAGGGCGGATAAGCGAAACTCACTCGAGAAGGGCGGCTCCATCATAGCTTTTTTCACGTATTGATTGAGTTGGCTTTTCGTTGACCTATTGTACCCGGAAACAAGGCTTTCTCCTATTCTACTATTTAACATTAACAATCAATCGGTTCCAGGGCTCGCTCCCATTATTCCGAGCTAAATAAGCTGTGCTCCGAAGCGGCCTGCTTTCTTGTGCGCAATGAAATTGAATGTGGTGGTTTGACTTAGTGTGAATTAGTCTTCTTTTACTGGCCTGACCGACTCGAATCGGTTGGGCTTCCGATCCGGTTGGTGTGCCGACATCCCGAATGGACGGACTCGTCAGTCTGCTTTTCCCCAGGTCTAAACGAGCCTCCGATCTTGCCCCACCAAGCTCTGGGAAATTGGCTAAGCGCGCCCCTACCAGTATGTACACATACTTCGATCGGTTTGACCATGGGTATAGAACAAAAGCTGGCTTTGGAGCGAATTCCCTGTTAGTGCGTGCTACCGTGGATTGTGACTGAGCGTAGCAACATTTAGCTGACCTAGTACCGAACTCTAAGCGAGTAGTGGCTTCTTATGAAAGATTAGCCCAATGCCTAAAAGAAGTGCGCTAAGACGTCTCACTTATTACTATTCGATTTTCTTTGGTTGGGTCAGGTTGAACAGCCGCAACCCTTTCATCCAGATCGGCTCGAACGGACTCCTTTTCAGCGATCGCTTGATGTTGCTCTGCAAGCTTTCGCTCCAGTTCGGCCGGTCCTCCATCGCTGTCAACTCTGTTTCCACTTCCATGCTTTGGTTGGTTATGCGTTGAATCTCCTACCGGGCCTTCAACGCGTCGGCTACCATCAACAAAGCTACTGCTGCGGCACTCATCATCTCATTCATTTTTTTCTACAAACCGTCGCACTTGACGCAACTTTTCAATGTTAACCTGCTCTGCTTCAGGGAAGAGTGGATGATCTGCCAGCTCTTGCACCAATTTGTCAAAGTTGTTGCGAACCCCCAATTCTGCAGTGGCATGAGAGACAGCAGCCCTAAGGTCCACCCTGATTTCATCTAAACTCCGTGCACATTAGCAGAATTCATTCCGCTCCGAAAGAGCCTTGGACAGAAAAGCAAAACGAAGAAGAGGTGGCTTTCCTGGGGTTTTAGTAAAGGATCTCCAGCAGGGAACGATGCTCCTTCTCATGCCCGTTTGCCAACATCCAGAGAACCCGCCTTCTGCTATCTTCCACTCCGAAGTTTAGGATTGAGTTTCCGATTTGGTTGGTGATTCTGAGTTGCCCTATTTGAATCAGCAGCTTGGAAGGGCTGTTGGATCGGGCAAGGTTAGGAAAGTCAGGAAGGAAGGGAAGGTTAGGAAGAATAACGCGAAGGGCATTCACTTGCCATTGAAGATGAAGAAATGCTTGCAGTTCGAAGTGTAGAATAGGGATTCAGCCACAAGAGATTAGTTTTCCTTTTGTCTCCGATGGCTACCTGGCCCCGTGCCCCGAATGAAGAAATCAAGGACTACTACAAAGAAGTACAGAAAAGTGGATTTGTTTAGATGACCCTTCTCTGTATTTCTTTGTATATATAAAGAACTATTTTGTCTTTCTTCATACAGATGCTCCAATACGAGTTGTGCCTCATCGGTCTCCTCCCTAAGGCGTTGGTGGTGGGCAGCCCAGTTGCCTGGTCTTTCCCATTCCATCACATCTTCCAGAACGGAATCAGTGATTTCATGAACAACCTCCGAAGACGGATGATGCCCGTCAAAGGAAAATAGGGATCCGACAAAAGAATATATCTCTCCTTTCAAGGACAAGGAAAAGAGTCTATCGACTTCCCCTCTATGAATTGGTTGTACTCTTGTTCCGATGAGGCGCTCTCTTCGAGCTGTCCATCCCTATTTGCCCCTGATCTCCCCCTCAGGAATAGGAGGCAATAATAGAGCGCCCAAGCGAAGCGTCAATTCTGTCAGAGAGTACTCCCCTTTCTCTAATAATAAGGTAAGCTTGGGTTCCAAACCCCCTTTAAGAGATAGGGCAATCGTCACTCGATAGCTCCGTCCTTGCTTAGGCGATCGAAGTGACCCCTATCTCTTGATTGATCTGATCAGACGCTTGCTTTTTCCCAGTCAAGTAAGTACCCTTTACAGCTTCTTGAGATTCTTGGAATTTCCCTAGGCCAATTGACACCCAAATGTACTTTTTCAGGTACCTAAATGTACTTTTTTGTACTTTATTCAATTCCTAGAGAAAGGGGTATGCGATCCTTTGTCAGTATCTGTTTTGAGATCCTATCCGTCTAAATATGGGTTTTCTACCTAGCCCTTGAGATAGGGAGTTTTGGTATTGACCCCTGCCAAGTTGAAGCAGGAAGAGAGGCTTATGGCTCACATCTCGGTAGGGTTTCGCTCAGTAGCAAGGATGCGAGGTACCGCCAAAGGCACCAATACGGGACTACTTTAATCCCAAAAGGTGACCAAATTCCCCACAACTATTGTAGATATTTCCATTTCAGATAGAAGGAACTAAGCTTCAGGCAAGCAAGTCAGATTGAGATAGCTTGAGAAGTGCTCCTTAAGGGCATCTTTCTAAGCATAAAAACGAAAGTTCGAAGAGTCCATCCTCGGACCCAAAAGGGGACAAAAGTCGTGATAGAAGCCCCCGTTTCCCTAGCAAAGAAGCGACACCTTTCAAATGAGGAAAAAATAACCTGGCAGGCCCAGATATTCTTTCTTCTAAGTAGCACAAATGTTAGATCTTCCGATACGTCTTTCTCAAAGGGAGAAGGCGGGGATCACTTCTCGCAGATTATTCATTTTTACTATTTAGGAAAAGAGCTCTCTCGAACCCCCCTTTATGATCTCACCGTGGAGCTAAAACCCCGCTTTGAAACTATAGCTTTAGTAACTACTGGTGCAGAAAGAACGCAAACCGATGGAAATAGGTCTCACGACGTGTGATATTATGTATATGATTAATCAAGGCATTATGACCTGCGAAGGTTAGATTGATCAGGCAAGATACCCCCATCTGCTATTGGGTGGGCACCCTCCTTTAGGGTATATGCCTTGGGAACAGTCCCGTTGGGGCCTAACGCCACAAGCGAAATCTATTCTCAATAGCCGATTCTCCTCATTTTGGTATCATCCGGTAAATCCCATGGAATGGAAGTAGTGAATTTAGGGCTCAAAAGAAAGAACGCTAAAGCTTATAGGTTCCTTTTTCTAGTTGAATGAACCATGTCATAGAATTATTCCAATACTAAGACGCGGTTGGCTAGAGTCTCAAATGTGACTGATCACAGGCATTGACCTAGGAAAATTTACCCGAGAACATTCCTTTCGGACTACCATTTTGCTACCATACCTTTCCGAGCCCACCCACCGCCTCTTCTCGCATTGGCTACTTAGTTTTCTTTTGCCCTGGCTTTAGAATCATCTCATTCCTTGCCCGAACCAACCTTCCTAAGCAACCCAGGCATTTCGGTATAGCTCCAAGTAAAGCAATCCCGAAATGCCTGGGTTGGATCCCAATGTGGCAATGCACAAGTTAGCAATATCTCCTGACATTTTGCCAGTCAAACAGCCACAGCGCAAGTTCCACCCTGAGTTGGCGGAGCGTAAAAAAGAAGAAGTACAGAAGTTGAAGGATGCCGGCTTCATTCGAGAAGAAAAGTATCCAGACTGGTTGGCCAACATTGTCCCCATAAAGAAAAAGAATGGGCAGATCCGAGTCTGTATTGACTTTCGAGATCTCAACCAGGCTTGTCCCAAAGATGATTTTCCATTACCGATCACCGAGATGATGATCGATAACACCACGGGGTTTGAGCGTATGTCCTTCATGGATGGATTCTAAGCGGCCCTGACAGGCCCCCTCATGTACCCGAGCGATCACCAAGCAGAGTTGAAAGACACCTGTAAGGACATGCTGTAAGCTCAAAACTTCGCTCGGGACGAGCGAAGCGGAAGGGATCAACAGTTCCAGGGAGAAATCCGTGAAAAACACGAGCACTTGGGAGGCTACCGACGATCCACGGAGCCCGGCTTCATCAACACTAGACGGATCCAGACCGGTCAGTGATAGAGACTATGAATAGAGCATTAAGAGTATGTAGAAACGGAGGAAGTCTGAACCCGTCTAGTTAGTGAGTTAATGCCTTCTATGATCTATGAACTGATTGCTTCTATCGCAAACACGGAGACAACTTCGTGCAGAATGTGCCATGCCACCAGCGGGCCAAAGAAGAAGCATGGGAATCGGCCCAGGAACTCGCACGAGCGGTAGAGAGGCAGAATTCTCTAATCAAAAAGAAGGCTTTTTTAAACTAATAGCTATTTGCTATTTTCTTTCGGCGTCGGAGAGGAAGCTGTTTTTTGTTTGATAGAAAGTTCGCTTCCCCGTGATTTGACAGGTTTCAAAGTGGTTCGAATCCACTGACTTCATTCAAGGAGAGGAGACAAAATGTAAAACGGACCGCAAACTATAGGGCGCGTGCTATAGAAAGACATGTGGCTGTGGAATAGGACGGGCACCTATATCGAACCTGCCCGGCCTTCTCACAGATACCCCCCGCAACCAATGTGGGCTAGTAGAGGCCGGAGGTCCACTTGCTTCTAACGTTCTGCACCTTCTAACATCCATCTCGAAATGAGCTACCTCGTTATGTTATTTGCTTTTCTTCTTCATCTCCTTCGTCTCCTCTTCAATCGGAAGAGAGCACTCCAACTTCTATACGTTATTCCGTCCGCGTCTTTGAAGAAGAAACGGTAAGATCCTTACAGCCCCTCATATCATAGAAAGGGACAGGCCCTTCTCGGCATGATCCGAGGTTTCTTTGACAAGCGGAGCGATCAAAAAGGGCAACGCGCAACTATGGGCATTAAGGGAAGGCTTCTCAGTCATTCAGGCACGTATCTTTGGCACCCCTGCCATAATTAATACTTCTTCCAACATTATGACTTCTTTCGGCAATACTGACTTTCAATGCAAGAATATTTGATTGAAGTCAGTAAGTAAGCTAATAATAAGAAAGTGCTATCATAAGTATACTGTTAGCAATAAGACTGGGGCCCCTTCCCCTGTAGTAAAGGCGCTACTTAGCCCTACTAGCTCAGTCAAGAGAAAACCGGAGTTCGGGGCCTCTCGGCTCTCATGATCCGATCGGTCTAAAAGGGCACGGCACGTTACGAGCCGGCGATCTTTGAAAAAAGAAAGGAGCTTCTCAGTCAGGCGGGTAGACTTTCTCTCCGGACCCGGCATCACATAGATGTCTGAATCCGAGTAGAGCTGATCCGAAAGGGGGTCTATATTTCAGAGCTGATCTGGGAGCCACATCTATTACGTAGCGATAATGATAAGGACTCGATCTCTCGAGCGCCCCCTGACATAAGCTTAGAGAAAAAGCGCGAGGAGTGCCTTGAACAAGAATGAGATGTGGGAACTCCTTCTCTGTCCTAAAGATCTAAAGACCGTAACGTGTAAATGGGTTGACAAGGTGTTGAAAGGGTCAGACGGGCAGCCTAACGGCCGCCCTTAGTTGGCGCCTTTGGTGGAAGCTAAAGCTAAATAGTGTAAATTCGCCTTAAAGCTATAAATAATGGAATGCGGGAGCTTATTCAATTAGGGAAAGAACCGAAATAGTAAATATAGTAACGGGAACGAACCAACTCAATAGGGAAGGAACCGATTCGACGGAGCATACAAGTGGTTTAGTTTAGCTCTTCTTGGGGGCCGCTATCCTTGTTGTGCACTTGTGAAAGCTAGTCTGAGTTGAAAGCAAGGTGAAGCAGCACCCTTGCTTGCCACGTAAGTCAAAACAGCTCGAAAGGACCAATTTCAGGCCCCGGGGGCGGAAGGTAGGGTGTTCAAGCTCTCAAGTGGCAACCTAATCGGCTTTTTCACTTTATTTAATGGAGTGAAGGACTGGTCCTTCTCTTGCCGCTTCTTTCCGAATGAAAGGATGAAGCTTTTCTTTTCTTTCAAA